ATCCTCGCCTTAAACGTATCTTGATGCCTGAAAGTTGGATAGGCTGGCCCTTACGTAAAGACTATATTACGCCCAATTTCTATGAAATTCAAGATGCTCATTGAATGATAAGAAACCCCTTTTTTACTTATACGACACAACTCGAGATTTCATTTAAATCAAAGAACATTTTGACATTACTTCCTAGATGAAACAAAGTCACTGGACTTTAATTCGCCTTGTGAATGGGCTAAAATAAAAATGAAAAATAGGCTTTCATTGATATTCCTCCACTGGGAAGATATCATATACATTTCCTATGAGCAGAAACAATAGGATGACTAAAAATATTTTTGTACGATAAACTTTGTACCGCGCACATCGCTTAACGGGGATCCCGGAAAGTAACTTGAGCAAGAGTGACAAAAAAATATGAAAGAAAAGATGAAATGCAAAATGAAAAGAATCGGAGTTTCTTTGTACTGTGTCTGAAATACATCTTTTTTCTATCCTTTCACTCTTTGATTGAATCTTTTTAGCTCTTAATATCTACATATACAAAAATTTAATATACTTTTGTAATAATAAAAGTATGAACAGAGAGGAAAAAATGAAAAAGAAAGTAAAGAATGTCTATTACGACCCGTCTCAATGAATTTCATTTTTATGAGGTATGAATATCTATCCAATACATTATTCACGTGTCAGGAACCAGATTTGAACTGGTGACACGAGGATTTTCAGTCCTCTGCTCTACCAACTGAGCTATCCCGACCATTTTCCGTGCATCATCCTAGCAGAGTACTTGTATCTATGTCAATGAAAAGAACTAAAAAAGACAGTCTTAACAAATTGGGCCTAGCCCTCTTAATTTCTTAGATCTTCAAAAATAAGACTTTCTTTGATTCCTTGAACATATATGTTCATTTGTGCAGGTATCGTATCTATACAAATGAAATTGGATTGCAATTGGAAGAATATACGAAAATTTCTATTCGGATCCATTTGTGAAAGAACAGAGTGAGGAAGTAAAATGGGCTTTTTATTGGGGATAGAGGGACTTGAACCCTCACGATTTTAAAATTCGACGGATTTTCCTCTTACTCTAAATTTCATTGTTGTTGGTATTGACATGTAAAATGGGACTCTCTCTTTATTCTCGTCCGATTAATCTTCAAAAGATCTATCAAACTCTGGAATGAATAATTTGATCACTGAATACACTGAATATTGGAATTCAATTATTTTTTAAACTTCAATGAGAATTGATTCACAATAACTCTTCAATTTTTCATAGTCTATCATTCTAATCAATATAGAATATAAATAGGGGGTTTCTATAGAACCTTATCCTATACTCATACTAATACACTTATACTATTATACTAATAGTATATAAGATAATAGTCAGATGTTTTAGAAATAATAAATAAATGTGATTAATCATTTGCTATGTCAGTATCTAGACGTACGTATTAGGTATATAAGATTATCCCTTCTGTCATTTCAATCTTTTCTTTTGATATAAGGATTTTAGCTACTAATCTAACGTAGTCAATTTCATTCGTTAGAACAGCTTCCATTGAGTCTCTGCACCTATCTCTTTTTATTCTCATTTTCCATTTTTTTTTTTTTTTTTTTTTATAAAAAAAGATTTGGCTCAGGATTGCCCATTTTTAGTTCCAGGGTTTCTCTGAATTTGGAAGTTAACACTTAGCAGGTTTCCATACTAAGGCTCAATCCAATCAAGTCCGTAGCGTCTACCAATTTCGCCATATCCCCCCTTGCTTTTAAAAAAGAATCCAGTTGTAATTCTATCCATCTCTTTCATTGATCTTGTCACTAAGAAATTCATTAGGTAATGATTCCTATATCAAAAAAGTGTATGCTGCTATTTTATTTTTTTGCCCATCCCCTACTATCATTTCATCTCTATTGGATGAATCCTATTTGTTTAAATCCGAATGATTCTATCATTGATGTATCCGCAATTCAATATGGATGGATATATGTGGGATATATCTATGCCTTTCCTCATTCTCCATTTTTAAAGTACTCTTAAAAATAGTGGAACGGTCAATATTCATTCTTTTTTTTTTCATATATATGGAATTGAATTTCTATTTAAATATCTAATCTAATTTATACTGTATTCCTATTCCTATACAGTATTGCTTTTATATCCGCCTGCTTAGCTCAGAGGTTAGAGCATCGCATTTGTAATGCGATGGTCATCGGTTCGATTCCGATAGCCGGCTCTTTTTCTTTCGATGATTGAAAATCTCTACTCTCACTTTCTCTAAATGTAGGGTCACCGATATATTATGTCATGGTAACTTGCAGCTATAGCTATGAATAAAAAAGTTGACTAGAACAATTAGATCTCTACATAAGAAATTGGAAAACGTAGTTTTTAATTGAATTTCCTATATATACAAAAAATACGAATATTTATAAAATTTATTTTATTGAGTTTTGTTTTGCTGATCCTTTAGTTCAGTCTTAATTTATATTTTTTTGTCAAATGAAAGTGAATCAAAAAGGAACCTTTATATGTCTCGTTACCGAGGACCTCGTTTCAAAAAAATACGCCGGCTGGGGGCTTTACCGGGACTAACTAGTAAAAGACCCAGATCTAGAAGTGATATTCAAACCCAATTACGCTCTGGAAAAAGATCGCAATATCGTATTCGTTTAGAAGAGAAACAGAAATTACGTTTTCATTATGGTCTGACAGAGCGACAATTACTGAAATATGTGCATATTGCTGGAAAAGCCAAAGGGTCAACAGGCCAGGTTTTACTACAACTACTTGAGATGCGTTTGGATAACATAATTTTTCGATTAGGTATGGCTTCGACCATTTCTGGAGCCAGACAATTAGTTAACCATAGACACATTTTAGTTAATGGTCGTATAGTGGATATACCAAGTTATCGTTGCAAACCCCGAGATATTATTACTACGAAGGATAAAGAAAGATCGAAAGCTATGATTCAAAATTCTCTTGTTTCATCCCTCCACGGGGAATTACCAAACCATTTGACTATTGACTCCTTACAATATAAAGGATTTGTAAATAAAATAATAGATAGTAAATTGATTGGTTTGAAAATAAATGAGTTGTTGGTCGTAGAATATTATTCCCGTCAGACTTGATTCTAACGAAAATAAAAAAGAAAGGTTCATACAATTTTGACTCCTTTCGCTAAAGTAAATAGAGTACCCTGTGCCCTGTCTAATTCACGTATCACAAATGGATCGGCAATAGGATTCTTTTTCTTTTTTCAATGTAAATACGATATTTCTATTTGTATTTTACGTATCACAGAGATGTAATTAGGGATAGAGAATCTCTATGAAATTAAGGGTCTTATTGTGATAATAATGATATCAATTCTTATTTGATTTGATACATTATAGTTGGTAACGTTGATGAATGAAAAGAAACGGAGAGAGAGGGATTCGAACCCTCGGTAAACAAAAGTCTACATAGCAGTTCCAATGCTACGCCTTGAACCACTCGGCCATCTCTCCTACAGAATCTTATTTTTGACCAAAACTCGAATGAATGGTGAGTCATTCATCTTAATTGTAGTACAGGTATGACCGTTCGATGGTTCCATAAGAAGAAAATTTTTACAATTTCATATTTATTTACAACAACTTATTTCATCAGCTAACCTGTGGATCTATTCAAAATTCATGAATCGTCCGATTCATTTTTGTCTTTCAATTGTATGCGTGGTACATACACGTTATGCAAACAAAAAGGATGGTTACTTTATTTGAATTTGATTTTATGATGGAATGACTATTACATTCTTTTTCCTTTTTGGATCATAACCAAATCAAAACTTCTCGAGTTATCAAAATCCATAAGAAACTAGGTTATTCAACTTAGATGAAATAGTAATAGTTTTGGTTATTGGTATACTACAAAATTGTAATGAAATCTAATCTGATTCCACTATTTCATTTCATCTTTGTCCAAAAGGGGGTACAATTTGGGACCCACATTTTTTCCAATGAGTCTGTTTTTATGTTATTTTGTACTGTACAATTCCTTTTTTTGTGGGATCGTTTTCCCCGAAGGAGGATGAGAAGAATTATAGAATGAATTACTAATTATGCCTAGATCTCGAATAAATGGAAATTTTATTGATAAGACCTCTTCAATTGTAGCCAATATTTTATTACGAATAATTCCGACAACTTCAGGAGAAAAAAAGGCATTTACCTATTACAGAGATGGTGCGATTTGATTTTTTTCTTGTTTTTGTTTTTTACCTATCATTTTTACGAGAAAAAGAACGTAGTTATAAATATAAAAAAACAAATGAGTGAAAGAAACCTGCGCTTGATGAAGGTGAAGTTTAGAGATAGAGCAATTCCTTCTGTCGTGTATCCTCGATTTATGCAGCCTTAGATGCTTCAATTATTTATTTTAGTATTGAGCAAAAGGTTACATCTATAGGTTCTGTATTGAAGGTCAATCCTACTTCATTAGTACCAATAGATGGCGTCGGGGAAAAAGCACTACACCTAGGAATCAACAACACAAAAACTTTGTTATAAATAACCCTTTTCCTTATTGGTATCGGGACTAAAAATAATGGTTGGGAAAACAAAGATCCATCTCATTCGTACTTTTGGTACCCGTATAACCATCAAAGACCGTTGAAGTGACTAATTCCTGTAAATTGTAAGCGTTGAGTACAAAGAAATTTTTGGAGTGACCATTTATATTTAGCACTAATACAATTGGTGTTAAGAAAAAATCTCTTATGGGAAGGCTGGCTAGAAATTTCTTGTAAAAATACCAGCTCCTGTCAGTTCATTATTATAATAGTGAATTTTGGATTATTCCCTTTAGTACTATGCACAGAAGGGAGGAGCCGTATGAGATGAAAATCTCACGTACGGTTCTGGAACGGAGATTCTTTTACTAGAACGAACGACCGTAACGGATGTCGGCTCAATCCGAAGGAAATTATGCAGAAGCTTTACAGAATTATTAT